GCTAGCGTAGCTTAAAATAAAGCATAGCACTGAAGATGCTAAGACGGGCCCTAGAAAGCCCCGCATGCACAAAGGCTTGGTCCTGACTTTACTATCATCTTTAGCACAATTTACACATGCAAGTATCCGCGCCCCTGTGAGAATGCCCTTAATCCCCCGCCCGGGGACGAGGAGCAGGTATCAGGCACAACCCTTAGCCCAAAACACCTTGCCAAGCCACACCCCCAAGGGAATTCAGCAGTGATAGATATTAAGCCATAAGTGAAAACTTGACTTAGTTAGTGCTAAGAGGGCCGGTAAAACTCGTGCCAGCCACCGCGGTTATACGAGAGGCCCAAGTTGATAGGCACGGCGTAAAGGGTGGTTAAGGAAAGCATAAATAAAGCCAAAGGGCCTCCCGGCCGTCATACGCTCCCGAGTGTCCGAAGCCCATAAACGAAAGTAGCTTTAGTACCGCCCACCTGACCCCACGAAAACTGAGAAACAAACTGGGATTAGATACCCCACTATGCTCAGCCGTAAACCTAGACGTTATACCACTATAAACGTCCGCCCGGGTACTACGAGCGTTAGCTTAAAACCCAAAGGACTTGGCGGTGCCTTAGACCCCCCTAGAGGAGCCTGTCCTAGAACCGATAATCCCCGTTAAACCTCACCACTTCTAGCCAACCCCGCCTATATACCGCCGTCGTCAGCTTACCCTGTGAAGGACTAACAGTAAGCTAAGTGGATATAATCCAAAACGTCAGGTCGAGGTGTAGCGCACGAAGTGGGAAGAGATGGGCTACATTTTCTATAATAGAACATTCACGAACAGTACCCTGAAAAACAACTCGAAGGAGGATTTAGTAGTAAAAAGGAAAAAGAGTGTCCTTTTGAACCCGGCTCTGAGGCGCGTACACACCGCCCGTCACTCTCCCCTGTCACACAGCAATAAATGTTATTAACACCAGAGCATAGACAAGGGGAGGCAAGTCGTAACATGGTAAGTGTACCGGAAGGTGCACTTGGATCAAACCCAGGGTGTGGCTGAGACAGTTAAGCATCTCCCTTACACCGAGAAGACACCCATGCAAATTGGGTCGCCCTGAGCCAAACAGCTAGCTTAATCACCAGAATTAACTCATCAACATAGATAGTACAAGATCAACTAGTCCAATAAACTAAACCATTTTTCCACCTTAGTACGGGAGACGGAAAAGGTAACTTTAAGCAATAGAGAAAGTACCGCAAGGGAAGGCTGAAAGAGTAATGAAACAACCCATATAAGCACAGAAAAGCAGAGCCTAATTCTCGTACCTTTTGCATCATGATTTAGCCAGTACTACACAAGCAAAGTGACCTTTAGTTTGATACCCCGAAACCAAGTGAGCTACCCCGGGACAGCCTAGGTGGGCGAACCCGTCTCTGTGGCAAAAGAGTGGGATGAGCCCCGGGTAGAGGTGATAAACCTACCGAACTTGGTGATAGCTGGTTGCCTAAGAAATGAATAGAAGTTCAGCCTCGCCCCCCTTTAACCACTAAAGAAATATCTATGCAAGGATAAAAGAGAAGTACGAGAGTTAGTTAAAGGGGGTACAGCCCCTTTGACCAAGGACACAACCTTAATAGGAGGATAAGAGTCACACTTTACAAAACCAGTCGTCCCAGTGGGCCTAAAGGCAGCCACCTGAACAGAAAGCGTTAAAGCTCAAACGACAAGAAGTTTATTATTCTGATAAATAACCCAATTCCCCTAAAAGTATTAGGCCGCTCCATGCCCCCCATGGAAGAGACTATGCTAAAATGAGTAACAAGAGGGTACGACCCTCTCCCCGCACAAGTGTAAGCCAGATCGGACAAACCACTGGAAATTAATGAACCCAAAATAAGAGGGCAATGTGGACAACAATAAAAACAAGAAATCCCCACAACACACGTATCATTAAACCCACACTGGAGTGCAAACAGGGAAAGACTAAAAGAAAAGGAAGGAACTCGGCAAACACAAGCCTCGCCTGTTTACCAAAAACATCGCCTTCTGCAAACCCCAATGTATAGGAGGTCCAGCCTGCCCAGTGACTACAAGTTTAACGGCCGCGGTATTTTGACCGTGCAAAGGTAGCGCAATCACTTGTCTTTTAAATGAAGACCTGTATGAATGGCTAAACGAGGGCTTAGCTGTCTCCCTTTTCAAGTCAGTGAAATTGATCTACCCGTGCAGAAGCGGGTATAAGAATACAAGACGAGAAGACCCTTTGGAGCTTAAGGTGCAGGTCCAACTACGTTAAGCAACTTATTAAATAGGTCTTGAACATAGTAGAATATGGAACCTTACCTTCGGTTGGGGCGACCATGGAGAACAAAAGATCCTCCAAGTGGACTGGGAAATATCCTAAAACCAAGAAGAACATTTCTAGGTCACAGAAATTCTGACCAATTATGATCCGGCTCCCTGGCCGATCAACGAACCAAGTTACCCTAGGGATAACAGCGCAATCCCCTCCAAGAGTTCATATCGACGAGAGGGTTTACGACCTCGATGTTGGATCAGGACATCCTAATGGTGCAGCCGCTATTAAGGGTTCGTTTGTTCAACGATTAAAGTCCTACGTGATCTGAGTTCAGACCGGAGCAATCCAGGTCAGTTTCTATCTGTAATGTTATTCTTCCTAGTACGAAAGGACCGGAAGAAGAAGGCCCATGCTAAAGGTACGCCTTACCCCTAATTAATGAAGACAACTAAATTAAGTTATGGGAGGGCCCAGATACAGGCCAAAATAAGGCCACACTAAGATGGCAGAGCATGGTAATTGCAAAAGGCCTAAGCCCTTTCGACCAGGGGTTCAAATCCTCTTCTTAGTTATGCTAAACACTCTATTAACACACTTAATTAATCCACTAACATATATTGTGCCCGTCCTATTGGCTGTGGCCTTCCTTACACTCCTTGAACGGAAGGTATTAGGATATATACAACTACGAAAAGGGCCAAACATTGTCGGCCCCTATGGACTACTTCAACCAATCGCCGATGGGGTTAAATTATTTATTAAGGAACCCATTCGACCCTCTACATCATCGCCATTTCTGTTTTTGGCTGCCCCAATGCTTGCACTGACCCTGGCTTTAATACTGTGAGCACCAATACCAATGCCACAGCCGGTCACAGACCTAAACCTTGGCATCCTTTTCCTATTAGCCCTGTCCAGCCTGGCAGTGTATTCAATCTTGGGCTCCGGATGGGCATCAAACTCAAAATACGCGCTTATTGGGGCACTACGAGCCGTAGCCCAAACAATCTCCTACGAAGTGAGCCTAGGCTTGATCCTGCTCTCTATTATTATCTTCTCCGGGGGTTATACATTACAGATGTTTAATACAACTCAAGAAAACATCTGACTTCTAATCCCAGCTTGGCCCCTGGCAGCAATATGATATATTTCTACCCTTGCCGAAACAAACCGGGCGCCCTTCGACCTGACGGAGGGGGAGTCTGAACTAGTCTCGGGCTTTAATGTCGAATATGCCGGTGGGCCTTTTGCCTTGTTCTTCTTGGCCGAGTATGCCAATATCCTGTTAATAAATACCCTATCGGCCGTTCTCTTTCTTGGCGCGTCACACATACCCACCATCCCAGAACTAACAACCATCAACCTGATAACTAAAGCCGCCCTCCTCTCAGTCGTATTCCTGTGGGTCCGGGCATCATACCCCCGATTTCGGTATGATCAATTAATGCACCTCGTCTGAAAAAATTTTCTGCCCCTCACCCTAGCCCTAGTCCTTTGACACACCGCCCTCCCAATCGCACTCGCAGGGCTTCCCCCTCAGCTATAAGTCATCAGGAACCGTGCCTGAATTCCCAAGGACCACTTTGATAGGGTGGCTTATGGGGGTTAAAGTCCCCCCAGTTCCTAGAAAGAAGGGAATCGAACCCATGCTTAGGAGATCAAAACTCCTGGTGCTTCCTATACACCACTTTCTATGATAAGGTCAGCTAATGAAGCTTTCGGGCCCATACCCCGAACATGACGGTTAAAATCCCTCCCCTATCAATGAACCCTTATGTACTCACCACCCTTTTATCTAGCCTAGGCCTTGGCACTGCACTAACCTTCGCCAGTTCACACTGACTACTAGCCTGAATGGGGCTTGAAATTAACACTTTGGCTATTATTCCTCTGATATCGCGACAGCACCACCCACGAGCCGTTGAAGCCACCACAAAATACTTCCTTGTACAAGCGACCGCCGCAGCAATGGTATTATTTGCCGCAACAACAAATGCCTGACTACTAGGTGCGTGAACTATTAATGACTTATCCCACCCCATTGCCTCCACAATAACTTTTACTGCTTTAGCACTAAAAATTGGACTAGCACCCATACACTTCTGACTACCCGAAGTATTGCAAGGGCTTGATTTACTCACAGGATTAATTTTATCAACCTGGCAAAAGCTTGCCCCACTTGCACTTATGGTCCAGATTGCCCCCAACATCAACCCAATAATGCTTACTTTGTTGGGCCTCATGTCCGCGCTAGCGGGGGGTTGAGGTGGCCTAAACCAAACCCAGATCCGGAAGATCTTAGCCTACTCCTCGATCGCCCATATGGGGTGGATAATTATTGTTATACAATACACCCCGCACTTAACCCTACTTGCACTGGCCATATATATCCTTATGACCTCCACAGCGTTCCTCTCACTCAAACTGGTATCAGCAACAAAAATTAGCACCCTAACAACAATATGGTCAAAAACCCCAATTTTAGCCTCCGCCACAGCTTTGACCCTCCTTTCACTGGGAGGGCTACCACCACTGACAGGCTTCATACCCAAATGACTAATTTTACAAGAGATAGCTAAGCAAGACCTCCCTCTTGCAGCAACAGTGATGGCCCTGGCCGCCCTAGTGAGTCTCTACTTCTACCTGCGGCTGTGTTATGCCATGGCCCTTACTATTTACCCTAATGTAGCAACTGCAACAACACCGTGACGGGTGCAAACAACTCAGTCAACAACTGCACTCGCCACATTCACAGCACTCGCCCTCGGACTACTGCCCGTCACCCCAGCCATCCTAGCAGTTCTCATCTAGGGACTTAGGATAAATAAGACCAAGGGCCTTCAAAGCCCTAAGCAGAAGTTAAAATCTTCTAGTCCCTGACTAAGGCCTGCGGGATTTTATCCCACATCTTCTGAATGCAACTCAGACACTTTAATTAAGCTAAGGCCTTTCTAGATGAGAAGGCCTCGATCCTACAATCTCTTAGTTAACAGCTAAGCGCCCAAACCAGCGAGCATTCATCTACTTTCCCGCCGTTAGCCGGGTAAGGCGGGAAAGCCCCGGCAGACGTCAGTCTGCGTCTTTGGATTTGCAATCCAACGTGTACTCCACCACGGGGCTTGACCACGGAGCCTAGTCAACACTGATAGGAAGAGGATTTAAACCTCTATCTTCGGGGCTACAACCCGCCACCTATTTCGGCCATCCTACCTGTGGCAATCACACGCTGATTCTTCTCTACCAACCACAAAGACATTGGCACCCTCTACCTGGTATTTGGTGCCTGAGCGGGCATAGTCGGAACTGCCCTAAGCCTATTGATCCGAGCCGAACTTAGTCAGCCAGGGTCCCTCCTTGGCGACGACCAAATCTATAACGTTATTGTCACCGCACATGCCTTTGTCATAATCTTCTTTATAGTAATGCCCATCCTCATCGGAGGCTTTGGTAATTGACTTGTGCCACTAATGATTGGAGCCCCAGACATGGCGTTCCCACGAATAAATAATATGAGCTTCTGACTCCTGCCACCCTCTTTTCTTTTACTATTGGCCTCATCCGGTGTTGAAGCAGGGGCAGGAACAGGGTGGACAGTATATCCTCCCCTTGCAGGCAACCTTGCCCACGCTGGGGCGTCCGTTGACTTAACTATTTTTTCTCTACACCTGGCTGGAGCTTCATCTATTCTTGGGGCCATTAATTTTATTACGACTACAATTAATATGAAACCCCCAGCCATCTCCCAATACCAAACCCCTCTTTTTGTATGGTCCGTCCTAGTAACTGCCGTCCTACTGCTTCTGTCCCTACCTGTACTAGCCGCTGGTATCACTATGCTCCTTACAGATCGAAACCTGAATACTACATTCTTCGACCCCTCAGGGGGAGGAGATCCCATCCTTTATCAACACCTTTTCTGATTCTTCGGCCATCCAGAAGTATACATTTTGATCCTGCCCGGATTTGGCATTATTTCACATGTTGTAGCCTACTATGCCGGCAAAAAAGAGCCCTTCGGTTACATGGGTATAGTCTGGGCCATAATGGCCATCGGTTTATTGGGGTTCATTGTCTGAGCCCACCATATATTTACGGTTGGTATAGATGTAGACACCCGTGCATACTTCACATCCGCAACAATAATTATTGCCATCCCCACAGGGGTTAAAGTCTTTAGCTGGTTAGCCACCTTGCACGGAGGGTCAATTAAATGAGAAACGCCATTACTTTGGGCCCTTGGATTTATTTTCCTCTTCACAGTGGGGGGCTTGACAGGTATTGTACTAGCTAACTCATCACTAGACATCGTTTTACATGACACATACTACGTGGTAGCCCACTTCCACTACGTCCTATCTATGGGAGCCGTATTTGCTATTATAGCAGCCTTCGTCCACTGGTTTCCCCTGTTCACAGGTTATACACTTCACAGCACATGAACAAAAATCCACTTCGCAGTAATATTCATTGGCGTAAACCTCACATTCTTCCCCCAACACTTCCTTGGCCTAGCAGGAATGCCCCGACGTTATTCAGATTATCCTGACGCCTATACACTATGAAACACAGTATCATCAATCGGATCACTAATCTCCCTAGTGGCCGTAATTATATTCCTCTTTATCTTATGGGAGGCCTTCGCTGCTAAACGAGAAGTCTCATCCGTTGAATTAACCGCAACAAATGTAGAATGACTACACGGATGCCCCCCTCCGTACCACACATTCGAAGAGCCCGCATTTGTTCAAGTACGATCTAGTTAACGAGGAAGGGAGGAATTGAACCCCCATCTACTGGTTTCAAGCCAGTCACATAACCACTCTGTCACTTCCTTAAAGACATTAGTAAATACAGAAATTACATCACCTTGTCAAGATGAAGTTGTAGGTTAGACTCCTGCATGTCTTAACCCCAAGCTTAATGGCACACCCCTCACAATTAGGATTCCAAGACGCGGCATCACCCGTAATAGAAGAACTTCTTCATTTCCACGACCATGCTTTAATAATCGTATTTTTAATTAGCACACTAGTGCTTTATATTATTGTCGCAATAGTTTCAACAAAACTCACAAACAAGTATATTCTAGATTCACAAGAAATTGAAATCGTGTGGACTATACTACCCGCCGTGATTCTTGTTCTAATCGCCCTCCCTTCCCTGCGCATTCTTTATCTTATAGATGAAATCAACGACCCACACCTAACAATTAAAGCCATAGGGCATCAGTGATACTGAAGTTATGAATATACAGATTACGAAAACTTAGGTTTTGACTCTTATATAATTCCAACCCAAGACCTCACCCCAGGGCAGTTTCGACTCCTTGAAACAGACCACCGAATAGTTGTCCCCATAGAGTCCCCCATCCGAGTACTTGTATCCGCTGAAGACGTGCTACATTCTTGAGCAGTCCCATCCCTGGGGGTCAAAATAGACGCAGTACCAGGACGCCTCAACCAGACAGCCTTTATCGCATCTCGTCCCGGTGTATTTTATGGACAATGTTCCGAGATCTGCGGGGCAAACCACAGCTTTATACCCATTGTAGTAGAAGCAGTACCGCTTGAACACTTCGAGAACTGATCATCACTAATACTAGAAGACGCCTCACTAGGAAGCTAAATCTGGACCTCAGCATTGGCCTTTTAAGCCAAAGAATGGTGCCTCCCAACCACCCCTAGTGAAATGCCCCAATTGAACCCCGCCCCTTGATTTGCAATTTTAGTATTCTCATGATTGGTATTTCTTACCATCATCCCAACCAAAGTAATAAGTCATACAACACCGAATGAGCCAGCCCACTTAGATGCTGAGAAACACAAAACCGAACCCTGAGACTGACCATGGCAATAAGCTTCTTTGACCAATTTGCAAGCACATCTTACCTCGGCATTCCTTTAATTGCTGTTGCAATTGCCCTACCCTGAGTATTATACCCCACCCCGACATCACGGTGAATTAACAACCGCCTCATCACAGTTCAAGGGTGATTTATTAACCGATTTACCAGTCAACTAATATTACCACTAAATGCAGGGGGCCATAAATGAGCGCTCTTATTAGCATCTCTGATACTATTCTTAATTACTATTAATATGCTAGGACTTTTACCGTATACATTTACTCCAACAACACAGCTGTCCCTAAATATAGGACTCGCCGTACCCCTGTGACTTGCTACAGTTATTATTGGAATGCGCAACCAACCCACAGTAGCCCTAGGACACCTATTGCCAGAAGGTACCCCAATTCCTTTAATTCCAGTACTAATTATTATCGAAACAATTAGCCTATTCATTCGACCCCTCGCTCTAGGTGTCCGATTAACGGCCAACCTAACCGCGGGGCATCTTCTAATTCAACTAATCGCCACTGCCGTGTTTGTTCTACTCCCAATAATACCCACAGTGGCGATCCTAACAGCCACCGTATTATTTCTACTTACACTACTAGAAGTAGCAGTAGCAATAATTCAAGCCTATGTATTTGTACTCCTCCTCAGCCTCTACCTGCAAGAGAACGTTTAATGGCCCACCAAGCACATGCATACCACATAGTTGATCCAAGCCCATGACCACTAACTGGCGCAGTCGGAGGTTTGTTAATAACATCCGGCCTAGCAATCTGGTTTCACTTCCACTCCACCACACTAATAACCCTCGGATTAATACTCCTGCTTCTTACGATGTATCAATGATGACGAGACATTATTCGAGAAGGCACATTTCAAGGCCACCACACACCCCCAGTACAGAAAGGCTTACGCTATGGAATAATCCTATTTATTACATCCGAAGTATTCTTTTTCCTAGGGTTTTTCTGGGCCTTCTACCATTCAAGCCTCGCCCCCACCCCAGAACTGGGAGGCTGCTGGCCACCAACAGGAATTATTACACTTGACCCATTTGAAGTACCTCTACTTAACACGGCCGTACTCCTCGCATCCGGGGTAACAGTCACATGGGCCCACCACAGCCTAATGGAGGGGGAGCGCAAACAAGCCATTCAGTCCCTGGCACTAACAATTTTACTAGGACTTTACTTCACCGCCCTACAGGCCATAGAATACTACGAAGCCCCTTTCACAATCGCGGATGGAGTTTATGGCTCAACATTCTTCGTGGCCACAGGATTTCACGGATTACATGTCATTATTGGATCTTCCTTTTTGGCCGTCTGCTTCCTCCGCCAAGTCCAATACCACTTTACATCTGAACACCACTTCGGCTTTGAAGCCGCTGCGTGATACTGACATTTTGTAGACGTAGTATGACTATTCCTTTACGTGTCAATTTACTGATGAGGCTCCTATCTTTCTAGTATTTAAAGCTAGTACGAGTGACTTCCAATCACCTAGTCTTGGTTGAAACCCAAGGAAAGATAATGAATTTAATTATCACAATCTTAATAATCACAACCGCCCTATCCCTCGTGCTAGCAACCATTTCTTTTTGATTACCTCAAATAACCCCAGACGCAGAGAAGCTCTCACCCTACGAATGCGGCTTTGACCCCCTAGGCTCTGCCCGCCTGCCTTTCTCATTACGATTCTTCCTTGTAGCCATTCTATTTTTATTATTTGATCTAGAAATCGCACTGCTCCTCCCGCTCCCCTGAGGGGACCAACTCCATAGCCCCGCTGGGACCTTTTTCTGAGCCACGACAGTCCTGATCCTACTTACACTAGGATTAATTTACGAGTGAACCCAAGGAGGCCTAGAATGAGCAGAATAGCTGGGGGGCTAGTCCAATCTAAGACCTCTGATTTCGGCTCAGAAGATTGTGGTTTAATTCCATGGCCCCCTTATGACACCCGTACACTTCAGCTTCACCTCAGCTTTTATACTAGGTCTAATGGGCCTAGCATTTCATCGCACCCACCTACTCTCAGCATTACTTTGCCTAGAAGGGATAATACTGTCTCTATTTATTGCACTGGCCCTCTGAGTAATACAATTTGAATCCACAATATTTTCAACGGGACCCCTCCTGCTATTAGCCTTTTCCGCCTGTGAGGCCAGCGCTGGCCTCGCCTTACTAGTTGCCACAGCTCGAACCCACGGCACTGACCGGCTACAAAACCTTAGTCTACTACAATGTTAAAAGTACTCACCCCCACTCTTATACTATTTCCAACAATCTGACTGCTGCCGCCCAAGTGGTTGTGACCTGCAACGACTGCCCAAAGCCTACTAATTGCCTTCATCAGCCTTACATGGCTAAAATGAACGTCAGAAACTGGGTGATCAGCCTCAAGCACGTATATAGCCACAGACCCCTTATCTACCCCGCTCCTAGTATTAACATGCTGGCTCCTTCCCCTGATAATTCTAGCCAGCCAGAACCATATTAATTCAGAACCAATCAACCGCCAACGACTATATATTACCCTCTTGGCCTCTTTACAAACTTTCCTGATTATGGCATTTGGGGCCACAGAGATTGTTATGTTTTATATTATATTTGAAGCCACCCTCATCCCCACACTCATTATTATCACTCGGTGGGGTAATCAAACCGAGCGCTTGAATGCCGGGACCTATTTTATGTTTTATACTCTAGCAGGCTCACTCCCACTTCTGGTTGCCCTCCTACTACTACAACAGACAACAGGGACTCTATCAATGTTAATTCTACAATACTCTCAACCACTCACACTCAACTCCTGAGGGCACAATATCTGGTGAGCCGGATGCCTAATCGCATTCTTGGTAAAAATACCACTATATGGGGTCCACCTTTGATTACCCAAAGCCCACGTTGAAGCCCCCGTGGCAGGGTCTATGGTCCTGGCCGCAGTTTTACTGAAACTCGGAGGTTACGGCATGATACGAATAATGGTTATATTAGACCCCCTTTCTAAGGAACTCGCCTACCCTTTTATTATCTTGGCCCTATGAGGAATTATCATGGCGGGATCCATTTGTCTTCGCCAAACAGACTTAAAATCACTCATTGCCTATTCATCTGTAAGTCACATAGGTTTAGTGGCAGGCGGTATTCTGATCCAAACCCCGTGGGGCTTTACAGGCGCAATTATTTTAATAATTGCCCACGGACTTGCATCTTCTATATTATTCTGTCTCGCCAACACCGCATATGAACGAACCCATAGCCGAACCATGGTATTAACCCGAGGCCTCCAAATAATTTTTCCCCTTACAGCAATATGATGATTTACTGCCAACCTGGCAAATTTGGCGCTACCCCCCCTACCGAATCTGATGGGTGAACTTATAATTATTACCACCCTATTCAGCTGGTCCCCCTGAACCATTATGTTAACAGGGGCAGGAACACTAATTACGGCAGGCTACTCCCTATATTTATTTATCATAACCCAGCGGGGCCCCACACCTAATCACATTAAAGGACTCTCACCATTTCACACCCGAGAGCACCTACTAATGGTGCTTCACCTGATCCCCATCATTCTCTTAGTAGCAAAACCGGAACTTATATGAGGCTGATGTTATTAGTAAGTATAGTTTAACTTAAAACATTAGATTGTGATTCTGAAGATAGAGGTTAAAATCCTCTTACTCACCGAGAAAGGCCAGAAGCAATAAGCACTGCTAATGCTTACATCCATGGCTAAATTCCATGGCTTTCTTAAGCTTCTAAAGGATAACAGCTTATCCATTGGTCTTAGGAACCAAAAACTCTTGGTGCAAATCCAAGTGGAAGCTATGCACCCAACAACCCTAATTACATCGTCCTCACTAATTCTAATCATTATAATTCTGATTTATCCACTATTGACCACCCTCAGCCCCCCCTCTAAAGAGCCCGAATGGGCCACAACACACGTCAAGACCGCAGTAAGCACCGCATTTTTCATCAGTCTCCTGCCACTAATTATGTTTTTGGACCAGGGCACTGAAACAATTGTTACCAACTGACACTGAATGAACACAACCCTATTTGACGTCAATATTAGTTTTAAATTTGATCACTACTCCCTCATCTTTATGCCCATTGCCCTCTACGTAACCTGATCCATCCTCGAATTCGCATCCTGGTATATACACGCAGACCCAGGTATAGCCCGTTTCTTCAAGTACTTACTTCTATTTTTAGTAGCCATAATAGTGCTAGTAACAGCCAATAACTTATTTCAACTTTTTATTGGATGAGAGGGGGTCGGTATTATATCATTCCTCTTAATTGGGTGATGGTACGGACGTGCCGATGCCAATACAGCGGCCCTACAGGCTGTTCTATACAACCGGGTAGGCGACATTGGTCTAATTATGAGCATGGCCTGAATCGCCGTCAACTTAAACTCATGGGAAATTCAACAAATTTTCATTTTGTCCAAAGACTCTGACATGACACTTCCTCTGCTGGGATTAATCCTAGCAGCAACTGGTAAATCAGCCCAGTTCGGCCTGCATCCATGGCTGCCCTCCGCTATGGAGGGTCCCACGCCAGTCTCTGCCCTACTTCATTCCAGCACCATAGTCGTTGCTGGCATCTTCCTCCTTATTCGACTACACCCCTTAATGGAGACCAATACCTTGGCACTAACCACCTGTCTATGCCTAGGTGCACTAACCACGCTATTTACAGCCACCTGTGCCCTTACACAAAACGATATCAAAAAAATTGTAGCCTTTTCAACATCCAGCCAACTCGGCCTTATAATAGTCACAATCGGATTAAATCAACCCCAACTAGCATTCCTTCACATTTGCACCCACGCTTTCTTCAAAGCAATATTATTTTTGTGTTCAGGGTCTATTATTCATAGCTTAAATGATGAACAGGACATCCGAAAAATGGGAGGACTATTTAACCTGCTGCCCCTAACCACAACATGTATGACTGTTGGCAGTCTGGCCCTCACAGGAACCCCCTTCCTCGCAGGCTTCTTTTCAAAAGATGCCATCATTGAGGCACTTAACACCTCCTACCTAAACGCCTGAGCCCTAACCTTGACCCTCATTGCCACATCCTTTACCGCTGTCTACAGCTTCCGAGTAGTTTTCTTTGTTGCCATAGGCACCCCCCGATTCCTCCCACTATCCCCTATTAACGAGAATAATTTGTCTGTTATTAACCCTATCAAACGACTCGCTTGAGGTAGTATTGTTGCAGGGCTTATTATTACATCAAACTTTCTTCCATCAAAAACCCTTGCAATGACTATACCAGTGGCCCTGAAACTGGCTGCCCTCACCGTGACAGTTGTTGGTCTGCTAACAGCTGTAGAACTAGCGGCACTAACCAGCAAACAGTTTAAAACGACCCCCACAGCACCCCTTCACAACTTCTCCAACATACTGGGCTACTTCCCAACCATTATACATCGACTGGCCCCAAAACTAAATCTGGTGTTAGGACAGTCAATTGCCACCCAACTAGTGGACCAGACCTGATTTGAGGCTGTTGGCCCCAAAGGGGTCTCTAGTGCACAGATTCAGATGGCAAAAACTATTAGTGACACCCAGCGTGGTATAATCAAAACCTACTTAACAGTCTTTCTCCTATCTGTGATTCTTGCAATTCTCCTAACCGTGATCTAGACTGCGCGGAGGGCCCCCCGCTCAAGGCCACGAGTCAATTCTAGTACTACAAATAAAGTTAACAACAGCACCCACGCACTAGTAACTAATAAACCCCCACCAGATGAATACATCACAGCCACCCCGCTAGTATCACCACGCAGTATACAAAACTCCTTCAGACTATCAATGGTAACCCAAGAACCTTCATACCAAAATCCCCAAAACAAGCTAGCTGCTAAACAAACCCCTAGCAAATAGACCAAAACATAACCGGCCACAGAGCGATCCCCTCAGGCCTCTGGGAACGGCTCAGCAGCTAAAGCTGCCGAGTAAGCGAACACCACAAGTATGCCCCCCAAATAAATTAGAAAAAGGACTAGAGGTAGAAAAGATCCCCCGTGCCCGACAAGCACCCCGCACCCGACCCCAGCTGCCACTACCAAACCAAAAGCAGCAAAATAAGGTGCAGGATTAGAAGCTACCGCAACCAACCCAATAATTAAAGCTATCAACAGTAATGATACAAAATAAGTCATAATTCTTACTTGGATTTTAACCAAGACCAGTGACTTGAAGAACCACCGTTGTTATTCAACTATAAGAACCCTAATGGCCACCCTGCGGAAAACACACCCCCTCATCAAAATCGCCAACCATGCACTGGTTGATCTACCAGCCCCGTCCAACATCTCAGTATGATGAAACTTCGGATCACTCCTTGGATTATGCCTAGCTACACAAATCCTAACCGGATTATTCCTGGCTATGCACTACACATCTGACATCTCCACCGCCTTCTCCTCAGTGGCACACATCTGCCGCGACGTCAACTACGGATGACTAATCCGGAACATACACGCTAATGGTGCCTCCTTCTTTTTCATCTGCCTCTATATACACATCGCGCGAGGATTATATTATGGATCCTACCTATACAAAGAGACCTGAAATATTGGGGTGGTCCTTTTCCTATTAGTAATAATGACAGCTTTTGTAGGCTATGTACTACCATGGGGCCAAATATCTTTTTGAGGTGCCACGGTCATCACCAACCTATTGTCAGCCGTACCTTATGTAGGAGATGTTTTGGTACAATGAATTTGAGGGGGCTTCTCGGTGGACAATGCAACCCTAACCCGATTCTTTGCATTTCACTTTCTATTCCCATTCGTCATTGCCGGAGCAACCATCCTCCATATGCTGTTTCTTCATGAGACAGGGTCAAACAACCCAACTGGCCTAAACTCAGACGCAGACAAAATCACCTTCCACCCCTATTTCTCCTATAAAGACCTACTTGGCTTCGTAGTTATGCTACTAGCCCTTACATCCTTGGTATTATTTACCCCAGGCCTTTTAGGGGACCCAGAGAACTTCACGCCTGCAAACCCCCTAGTCACCCCACCACACATTCAACCTGAGTGATATTTCCTTTTCGCCTATGCCATCCTACGATCTATCCCAAACAAACTAGGGGGAGTGCTAGCCCTCCTCTTTTCCATCCTCATCCTAATGATTGTACCCATTCTTCACACATCAAAACAGCGAGGACTGACATTCCGACCAATTACTCAACTCCTCTTCTGAACTTTGGTCGCGGACATACTTATTTTAACGTGAATCGGGGGCATACCCGTAGAACACCCCTTTATTATTATCGGGCAAATCGCATCCGCCCTATATTTCGCGCTATTCTTAGTCTTTATGCCAATGGCAGGATGACTAGAGAATAAAGCGCTAGAATGAGCTTGCTCTAGTGGCTTAAATTAAAGCATCGGTCTTGTAATCCGAAGATTGGGGGTTAAATTCCCCCCTAGTGCCAGAAAAGAGAGATTTTAACTCCCACCCCTGGCTCCCAAAGCCAGAATTCTGAATTAAACTATGTTCTGAATTAAAGCATAGCTGAATGAATCATTCAGTGTAACATATTATGGTATAGTACATAATATGCATAATATTACATAATGTATTAGTACATCTATGTATTATCACCAAAAATTTATTTGAACCATAAAGCAAGTACTAAATTCTAAGCCGTGCATAAAGCACGGATTTATGGATTCCACATCGGAATCCCTCTGTATTGAGTAAGTCCTTGTTCTGGCTAAATAATCGTATCTCAGATAATTCCTCTGGTCCCTCAATAAACATTTTCTAAGTAAATATAATGTAGTAAGAAACCACCAACCAGTTTATATAATTGCATATTATCAATGATAGAATCAGGGGCAATAGTGGAAGTATGGTACAATGTGAATTATTCCTTGCATCTGATTCCTATTTTCATGGACCTAACTGTGATTCCCACATATATTTATTTATACTGGCATCTGATTATCGGTGTCGCACATATGTTTCATTACCCCACATGCTTCGCGTTCTTTTTAAGAGGCATAGGTTCTTTATCTGGTCTATTTTCACTTACATTTCAGAGTGAACTCTAAAATGTTAAATTAAGGTTGAACATATTTCTTGCCAGGATAATATAAGTGAATGATTGGAAGACATAACTTAAGAGTTACATATGTTTATTTCAAGTGCATAATATATCCTTATTCAACACAGATCTATACTATATGCCCCCTCTTGGCTTACGCGCGTTAAACCCCCCTACCCCCTACGCTCAGCAAATCCTGTTTATCTTGTCAAACCCCGAAACCAAGAAAGGTTCGGCCGAGCGCAACAAAGTTAACGAGTTTTGGTAAAATTAACTTATGTTATTACATTATATATATAACATATAAACATTTAATTACACTTTTTTTACGCGCATAATATAGCCTAAAAATGAGGACTAACAATTGTCAAATAAATCTCAATACTAAAATTTCGAACAAAATTTAA